TGGAATAGATTTTATATTAGTGTTTGGGGTGTAACATCATTATAATAAATAGATCAGAATATAATTAAAATAAAATTAAAATAATGCATATATATAATATAATATAATATAATATAATTTAATCAAATTTAAGCATAAAACCAAAGATTTTTACAAGTGTTGGTAGGGAGATTTGGGTGTTTAGGGTAGTTTGTTAAGTCGCAGATATGTTAGGAGGTCTGGGGGGGTAGGGGGGGTAATCGAAAGTTTTCCAAGGGGGGGCGATAACAGGAAGGATAGGAGAATAAAACATATATTATGCTCTAGAAATAGATATATGCAATTCTTAAGTAATGTCTTTTCACCATTCATTACATTTACTTGTTCAAGAAAAATGTGCAACCTTGTTGAGCATTACCGTGTGCACTCTGAAATGCCAGGTGAAAGGAAAAAGAAAAAAGGACCCAGCTGCCCTATAGAGTGAACGCCCGGCTTGGTGGGTAACGAGTCGTATGGTCGCCACCATTAACTTATGCCAGCGTCAATGAAAGTGTGGGGAATGACCCAATTCATGGACTTGAAATAGGAGGAGATGCCAGGAATAATACATTATGAGCTACCCCCAAGGGACATTGTCCCTGACCATCAATAACCGAGATCCTTGCAGAATCGTCGGATGCAACTCTCTTATTGGGCTCAATGTTTGATTTGACGAGGTGTTGAGTCCGTGGTATATCTTAACCCATGAATTTTTTGTGGGGTTAATAAGTTTCGCAAGCACCAGGATATATATAACAAACCTTACAATAATGGTTTGGGTATACCTTAGTTTGAATGTTATAATATTATGGTTAATATTATATAATGGTGTTAATACATATATGTCCTTAATAGTCTAATATAATGCATATATATATATATATGGGGAATATCCCTATGTGTACTTTAAGCCAGAATGTAGTTTAAATAGAATTCTAGCTTTGGGAGCTAGAGGTAGGCGTTTGAGTCGCTTTTTTCTGAGCAGAAGGGAGGATTTTAACCTCCGACGTCCGGTTTACAAGACCGGCGCTCTGAAGCTGAGCTACTAGTGCATGTTCATTTAAGTATATTGTTCTCAACTCAACCTGCAAGTGGTGTTAAGACAAGGAAAATAGAGAAGTAAATCACTGAGGCTACTTGGCCAATTATAATATAGGGCGGTTCTACCGGTATGCCTCCAATTCATGTTAGGATGATAACATCTGCAGCTAAAGACCAAAATAATATCTGGGTGAGAGGGCGAAAAGTTAGGCCTCGTTGTTTAGAGGTGTGAAGAATTGGCACTAATATAAGCACAAGAATAGCAGAGAGTAGGGCTAGTACTCCTCCTAACTTATTAGGGATGGATCGGAGGATAGCGTAAGCAAATAAGAAGTATCATTCTGGCTTAATATGAGGGGGTGTGACCAAAGGGTTGGCAGGGGTGAAATTATCGGGGTCCCCCAAAAGGTTGGGGGTAAATAAAGCTAGGATTGTGAGGGCAGTAAGAAGACCTACAAACCCGAGTAGGTCCTTGTACGAGAAATATGGGTGGAAAGAAATTTTGTCAGCGTCTGAGTTTAAGCCTGCCGGATTGTTTGAACCAGTTTCATGAAGAAATAGTAGATGAAGGATTGTGGCTGCTGCTACAATGAATGGGAGGAGAAAGTGAAATGCAAAGAATCGTGTAAGAGTAGCGTTATCTACTGAAAACCCCCCTCAGATTCATTGCACTAAGTTGTTTCCAATATAGGGTACTGCTGATAAAAGGTTAGTAATTACAGTAGCCCCTCAGAAAGATATTTGTCCTCAAGGTAAGACATAACCTACAAATGCTGTGGCTATTACCAAAATAAGAAGAATAACCCCAATATTTCAGGTTTCTTTGTATAGATAGGAGCCATAATAAAGCCCTCGTGCAATGTGTAAATAAATACAAATAAAGAAAAATGAGGCGCCGTTGGCATGTATATTTCGGATTAGTCAGCCATAGTTTACATCTCGGCAGATATGGGTGACAGAAGAGAAAGCGGTTGCAATATCTGAGGTGTAGTGTATAGCTAAAAATAGGCCTGTTAAAATTTGAGTAATTAAACAGAGACCCAAGAGAGAGCCAAAATTTCATCATACTGAGATGTTTGAAGGGGTTGGGAGATCTACTAATGCGTCGTTGGCGATTTTTAGTAGGGGGTGAGTTTTTCGTAGGCTGGCCATAATCGTTCTTTTAGTTGAATTACAACGGTGGTTTTTCAAGTCATTGGTCCTAGTTAAAATCTGGGTAAGAATAATGTCTTATGTAGTAATTATTTTATTATTAAGCTTAGTGCTAGGGTTTATTGCGGTGGCTTCTAATCCGTCTCCTTATTTTGCTGCGTTGGGTTTAGTGTTTGTGGCAGGGACCGGATGTGGAGTGTTGGCTTACTTCGGGGGTTCTTTTTTGTCTTTAGTTCTTTTCTTGATTTACTTGGGTGGTATATTGGTGGTATTTGCGTATTCCGCAGCCTTGGCTGCTGAGCAATACCCTGAGGGGTGGGGTAGTTGGCCCGTCTTAGTGTACATAGTGCTTTATCTGGTGGTCGTATTATTTGCATTGTCTTTTTTCTTTGAGGGGTGGTTTAATTTTTCTACAATACCTATCGATGAGGTGGATAGTTTTGTGTTGTTTCGGTCTGATATGAGCGGGGTTGCATTAATATACTCTTCTGGCTGCTGAATATTAGTTGTAAGTGCATGAGCCTTATTGTTAACACTATTTGTGGTGCTTGAATTAACTCGGGGTCTTGAACGAGGGGCACTACGGGCAGTTTAAAAGATGAAGCGAGAAATTAAAACTAGGGTAAGAGTAAGCAAAAGGGAGACTAAGTATGTTTTGATTATTCCTTTTTGAGCATTACTTGTAGAAGAGATTATGGGTTGATTAATGGTTTGAATAGTTTTTGGACCAATTTTTTCTAATCAGATTAAATCTAAAGTCTGGGTGGCAATTGTCTGCCCTATGTGTAAGGTTAGTGTGGGGGGTAAGCGATGTATAATAGCAGGGTAAAACCCCAGTATATTAGAAAAAAGGAAGGGACTGCGTGAAGGAGTGGTAAATACTTGTTTAGAGGTTATAATAGCTAATTCTAGGGCTGTTAAAAGGCCAATAAGGGTCACAACAATAGCTGCTAATTTTAATATTCAAGGTATTGTTATGATAGGGGTCTTTAGGGTCGTAATATTAGATGTAATTAATAGACCCGCAATAATGCTACCTCAAGCTAAGCGTTTAATGGGGTTAATAACTGAGTGGTTGTTTTCGTTAATAGGGGATAGGGGGAGGAAGCGTGGATGTCCTATTGATACGAAAAATACGATGCGAAGACTATAAGCTGCTGTAAGCGATGTAGCTAATAATGTTAGGATGAGGGCTCAGGCGTTTAAATAGGAGTTGTTTAGGGCTTCAATAATAGCATCTTTCGAAAAGAAGCCTGCTAGGAAAGGTGTACCAGTTAAAGCCAGACTGCCTAAGGTTAAAGCAGAAGAGGTAAAAGGTGTCAGTTGATGTATACCCCCCATTTTTCGAATGTCCTGTTCGTCGTTTAAACTGTGAATAATAGAGCCTGAACATAGGAATAGTATAGCTTTGAAAAATGCGTGCGTACAAATATGTAAAAAAGCTAGTTGGGGTTGATTAAGTCCAATAGTTACTATTATTAATCCTAGCTGACTTGATGTGGAAAATGCGACGATTTTTTTAATGTCGTTTTGTGTTAAAGCGCAGATAGCGGTAAATAAGGTAGTAATGGCTCCAAGGCATAAACATAGTGTCAAAGCAGCGGGGTTGTTTTCTATAAGAGGGCTTATTCGAATAAGAAGGAAAATGCCTGCTACAACTATTGTACTAGAGTGCAGTAAAGCGGATACAGGTGTTGGGCCTTCTATAGCTGATGGGAGTCAAGGATGAAGGCCAAATTGTGCTGATTTCCCGGCTGCGGCTAAAATTAGTCCTGCAAGGGGTAGGGTTATATCTATGTTTTTAGAGCATGAAAACACTTGTTGTATCTCTCATGAGTTAAGATTTATGGCAATTCAAGCTATGGATAAAATTAAACCAATATCCCCGATTCGATTGTAAAGCACTGCTTGTAAAGCCGCTGTGTTTGCGTCTATTCGGCCATGCCATCAGCCAATTAGTAAGAATGATATGATGCCTACACCCTCCCAACCGATAAATAGTTGAAACATATTGTTAGCTGTTACTAGTGTAATTATTGCGACAAGGAAGATTAATAAATACTTAAAAAATCGGTTGATATTTGAATCTGAGTGTATGTATCATGATGCGAATTCTAAGATAGATCAAGTAACATACAGCGCTACGGGTGTAAAAATGATGGAGTAAATATCGAACTTGAAACTAATGTTAATGTCAAAAGTAAGTGTATTTATTCAAGATCAGGATGTAATAATAATTTCACTTCCTTCGTTGAAAAATAAAAATAAGGGTAAAAGGCTGATGAAGAAGGCCATTTTTACAGCTGTTTTTACATAGGTAGTTGGTCAATTGGAAGGAAGGGGTTGTGGCGATAAAGTTAAAATGATCGGTGTTAAAAGGGTTAATAAGATAATAAGTAAATTAGATGTTATTATGATAGAGGTAGGGTGCATAGCTGCTACTTGGATTTGCACCAAGAGTTTTTGGTTCCTAAGACCAATGGATGAGCTGTTATCCTTTAGGAGCTGCGAGTGAGCTGCGGAGTCTAACCACAGGGTTGAATATTAGCAGTTTTCGTTGCCTCAAGGCCTCTCTCGGTGGATAAAGAGGGTTTAACTCTTGATTTTAGAATCACAATCTAATGTTTTAATTAAACTATATCTACAGAATGATCAGCTTCAAATTAACTCTGGCTTTAAAATTAAGAAAAGGAGGGGGAGGAGATGAAGAGCAATTAGTAGGTGCTCTCGTGTATGGGTGGGTTCTAATGATAGAAGGTGATTTGGTAGGGGACCTCGTTGTGTTATTAAGAAGAGATAAAGAGAGTAACCTGCTGTAATAAGGGTGCCTAAACCTGTTAGAAGGATGGTTCAGGGTGATCAGCTAAATAGTGATGTGATAATATTTAGTTCTCCTATAAGATTAGGGAGAGGAGGGAGAGCTAAATTGGCTAAACTTGAGGCAAACCATCAAGCAGCTATTAATGGCATAATCATTTGTAGGCCTCGGGCTAAGATTATTGTACGGGTGTGAGTTCGTTCATAGTTGGTGTTGGCTAAACAAAATAAAGCTGAGGAGGTTAATCCGTGTGCGATTATTAAAATTAGGGCTCCTGTAAATGCTCAGGGTGACTGAATCAGAATGGCAGCAGCCACGAGTCCCATGTGGCTTACAGAGGAGTAGGCAATTAACGACTTTAAGTCGGTTTGTCGTAAACAAATTGAACCTGTTATGATAATACCTCATAAAGCTAAAATAATGAAGGGGTAGCCTAGTTCTTTAGTCAAAGGGTCTAAAATAACTAATAAGCGCATTATGCCATAACCTCCTAGTTTTAAAAGAACTGCTGCTAGAACTATTGAGCCTGCAATAGGGGCTTCTACGTGGGCTTTAGGGAGTCATAAATGGACCCCGTATAAAGGTATCTTCACCAAGAATGCCAACAGGCATCCTACTCATATTAATTTATCTGCGGTAGAGGTTATATTTATAAAGGGTGAGTACTGAATTGTTAGTAGGGATAGCGAGCCTATGTTAGTTTGTAGGACCAGCAGAGCAACTAGTAGAGGTAATGAGCCTGCTAAAGTATAAAATAAAAAATAGGTTCCTGCATTTAGCCGTTCAGCTTGATTTCCTCATCGGGTGATAATTAGTAGTGTGGGGATTAAAGTTGCTTCAAATATAACATAAAATATGATTAACTCTGTAGCACTAAATGCTAAAATGAGAAAGGCCTGTAGTGAGATTAAAAGGGAGATGTAAGCTCGTTGACGGTTTAGGGGTGTGTTAGCGGTATGATTTTGGCTTGCTAAGATTATTAAAGGTAAAAGCCAACATGAGAGGATAAGAAGGGGGGTTGACAATGGGTCTGTAGCTATCAGTTTATTTAAAAAGCACCACCCTGTTTCAGAAGTTCATTTAATTCAAGTAAGGCTAAATAGGGCAATAACAAAACTGTGCGTTAAAGTTGATGATCAAAGTCATTTTTGAGGGGTTAACCAGGTGGTTGGGAGTATTATAATTGTTGGGATTAAGACTATTAACATTGAAGAATATTGAGGGCTTGTAGTCGATCAGTACCATGGGTTCGTGAGGTGGCTACCAAAAGGGCTAAACCAATGGCTGCCTCACAAGCTGAGAAAGCTAAAAGAAGCATTGGGGCTGATGAAGAAGCTGGGGAATCTAGTTGAAGAGTTCATAGTGAAAAAGCTAAATAAAGAGATAATATTATGCCTTCAAGACATAATAGAGCTGAAAGCAAATGGGTTCGATGAAATGATAGTCCGGTTAATGCCAGAATGAAGCAGGTAGATAAAGTGAAATGTACGGGGGTCATGAGGGTGATTGAGGAGTTTAACCGCATTCTTTTGAGCCGAAATCAAATGTTTTTATTATACTAATCACCAATTCTGCTCATTCTAAGCCTCCTTGAGTTCACTCATAAATCAGGCCTAGTGTTAGTAGGGTGAGTACGGAAGAAGCTCAGAAAAAAGTGGTAAAAGGGGATAATAAATGGTTGCCTCAGGGAAGAGGTAACAAAAGTGCAATTTCTAAGTCAAATAAAAGAAATAAGATAGCAACTAGAAAAAATCGAAGGGAGAATGGTAATCGAGCTGATCCAAGGGGGTCGAAGCCACATTCGTAAGGTGAGAGTTTTTCCGGGTCCGGGTTTACTTGTGGTAGCCAGAATGATACAAAGGCTAAAATAATAGAAAGAGAACTAGTAATAATTAGAATTGTGGTGAGTAAATTCATTATCTTTCTTTGGGTTTTAACCAAATCCCAGTGATTGGAAGTCACTTATACTAACTTTATACTAGAAAGATTAAGATCCTCATCAGTAGATAGAGATATATAGGAATAGTCATACGACATCTACAAAATGTCAGTATCAGGCTGCAGCCTCAAATCCAAAGTGGTGCTCAGATGTGAAGTGATATTGGATTTGTCGGAGAAAGCAAATGGCTAAAAATGTTGAGCCAATAATTACATGTAGACCGTGGAATCCTGTAGCTACAAAAAAAGTTGACCCGTACACTCCGTCAGCAATTGTGAAAGGTGCTTCATAGTACTCTATGGCTTGAAGGAGTGTAAAATAGAACCCTAAAAGAATGGTTAAAGCTAGGGATTGGATGGCTTGTTTACGTTCCCCCTCTATGATACTATGGTGGGCTCAGGTGACTGTGACCCCAGATGCTAATAACACTGCTGTATTAAGAAGGGGGACTTCAAATGGGTTAAGTGTTGAGATTCCTGATGGTGGTCAGCATCCTCCTAGCTCAGGTGTGGGTGCGAGGCTCGCGTGGTAGAAGGCTCAGAAAAATCCTAGAAAAAAGAACACTTCTGAAGTAATAAAAAGAATCATCCCGTATCGGAGGCCTTTTTGGACGGGCGGGGTATGATGTCCTAAGAAAGTGCTTTCTCGAATGATGTCTCGTCATCATTGATATATAGTTAATAGTAGTACAACAATCCCCAATGTTATAAGGATGGCTGAGTTAAAGTGAAATCAGATGGCTAAACCTGATGTTAATAATAAAGCGCCTGCGGCACCTGTTAAAGGTCATGGGCTTGGGTCTACTATATGATATGCATGTGCTTGATGGGCCATTAGACGTTTTCTTGTAGGTAGAGGCTTAAGAGAAGAACGAAGACATATGCTTGAATCATGGCCACGGCTACTTCTAAGAGGGTGAGTAAAAAGAGCACGAAGGATGTAATTAAAGCTACGGGGGGTATAATAGAAGCTATTACAAACACTGCTGTGGCAATTAATTGCATGAGAAGATGTCCTGCTGTTAAATTGGCTGTTAGTCGAACACCTAAAGCTAAAGGTCGAATAAATAAGCTGATTGTTTCGATGATAATCAGAGCAGGAATTAAAGCTGTGGGGGTGGCATGAGGTAGTAAGTGTCCTAGGGCATTCGTGGGATTGTTTCGCATACCGATGATTACAGTAGCTAGTCAAAGAGGAACCGCTAAGCCAAGGTTTATGGCAAGCTGAGTGGTTGGCGTAAAAGTGTAAGGTAATAAGCCTAGCAAATTTAAGGTAATTAAATAGATTATTAAGGATGTTAGTATAAGGGCTCATTTATGTCCGCCAAGGTTTAGTGGTTGTAGGAGTTGTTGTGTGTAGCGCATGAAGAACCACCCTTGTAAACCAGCTAAGCGATTATTTAGTCATCGGGATGAGGGGGAGGGGAATAGGGTTCATGGTAGAACCAAAGCTAGGGCAATTAAAGGAATGCCTAGAAGTGATGGGCTTGCAAATTGATCAAATAAGCTTAATGTCATGGTCAGTTTCAAAGTTTACTTTGTAAAGTTTTTGTTTCTACATGAGTCGGGTTGTTAGGAAATTTATGGCTTAGTACTTTTAGAGGAACTACAGTAGCTAAAACAGCTCAGGAGAAAAGCAGGATTGCAAGTCAAGGGGCTGGGTTTAATTGTGGCATGTCACTAAGGGTGGGTGGAGTCACCAATCTCTAGCTTAAAAGGCTAGCGCTGTTACCTGGTTAGCTTCTTAGCGAGGCATCTTGTAGTATTAGGGAAGATCAATCCTCGAAGTGTTTTAAAGGGACTGCTTCTACAACGATTGGTATAAAGCTGTGGTTGGCGCCGCAGATCTCAGAACACTGGCCATAGAAAACCCCTGGGCGTAGCGTCGTAAAGGTTGTTTGGTTGAGGCGACCTGGTACAGCGTCTATTTTTACCCCTAAGGAAGGAACTGCTCATGAATGAAGGACATCGTCGGCTGTGACTAGAACTCGTACTGGGGACTCTAATGGGACTACTATTCGGTGGTCTGCTTCAAGAAGACGGAACTGCCCAGGTGAAAGGTCTTGGGTGGGAACTATATAAGAGTCAAATGCTAATTCTTCATAATCAGTGTATTCATAGCTTCAATATCATTGGTGTCCTAGTGCCTTAACCGTAAGATGCGGGCTGCAGACTTCATCTATTAAGTAAAGAATACGAAGGGAGGGTAGTGCAATAAGAAGTAAAATAATTGCGGGGAGGACTGTTCAGATAATTTCGATTTCTTGCGAATCTAGTAGAAGTTTATTAGTAAGCTTAGTAGAAACTGTTAATACGATAATATATAGTACAATCGTGCTAATTAAAAAGACAACCATTAAAGCATGGTCGTGGAAGTATAATATTTCTTCCATCACTGGGGATGCTGCATCTTGAAATCCTAGTTGGGAGGGGTGGGCCATAATTTAAGATGTGCGAGGGGTTATCTCGCAACTCTGTCTTGACAAGGCAGTATAATGGTTTTACTAACATCTTATAAAGAAAGTGACAGAGTGGTTATGTGGTTGGCTTGAAACCATCATATGGAGGTTCAATTCCTTCCTTTCTCGTAATTAAATTGCACTTGGACAAAGGCAGGCTCTTCAAACGTGTGATAAGGAGGAGGGCAGCCATGAAGTCATTCTACATTTGTTGTGGATAGCTCTACAAATAGGACTTCTCGTTTAGCCGCAAAAGCTTCTCAGATAATAAATAGAAATATGATTACTGCTACTAAAGAGATTAAAGAGCCAATAGATGACACGGTGTTTCATAATGTGTACGCGTCAGGGTAGTCCGAATATCGTCGAGGCATGCCGGCTAAACCTAAGAAGTGCTGCGGGAAAAAAGTTAAATTAACACCAGCAAACATGACTGCAAAGTGGATTTTAGTTCAACCTTCATGTAGCGTATATCCTGTAAAAAGTGGGAATCAGTGTACAAAGCCCCCTACAATTGCAAAAACGGCCCCCATGGATAAAACATAGTGGAAATGTGCTACTACATAATATGTGTCGTGAAGGACAATATCAAGAGATGAGTTGGCTAGAATGATTCCGGTAAGACCGCCTACAGTGAATAAAAAGATAAAGCCCAGGGCCCAAAGAAGGGGCGCTTCTCATTTAATTGAGCCGCCATGAAGTGTTGCTAGTCAACTAAAAACTTTAACCCCGGTAGGAATAGCGATGATTATTGTAGCGGAGGTAAAGTAACCTCGCGTATCTACATCCATCCCTACAGTGAACATATGGTGAGCCCACACAATAAAGCCCAATAAACCGATTGCTAATATTGCTCACACCATTCCTATGTAGCCAAAGGGTTCTTTTTTGCCTGCATAATAAGCCACAATATGGGAAATTATACCAAATCCGGGTAAAATAAGAATATAGACCTCTGGGTGACCGAAGAATCAAAACAAGTGTTGATAGAGAATAGGGTCCCCTCCACCTGCGGGGTCAAAAAAGGTTGTATTTAGGTTTCGATCTGTGAGCAGTATTGTAATTCCGGCAGCTAAGACAGGAAGAGATAGCAGTAGTAACACTGCGGTAATTAGGACTGCTCATACAAATAAAGGTGTTTGGTATTGTGTAATTGCAGGAGGTTTTATATTAATAATAGTGGTAATAAAATTAATAGCCCCTAGAATAGAAGAAACCCCAGCTAAGTGTAAGGAAAAGATTGTTAAATCTACAGATGCTCCTGCATGGGCAAGGTTGCCAGCTAAAGGGGGGTATACAGTTCAACCTGTTCCAGCCCCTGCTTCGACAGCTGCTGATGCTAGTAGAAGAAGGAAAGATGGTGGCAGAAGTCAAAAGCTCATGTTATTTATTCGTGGGAAAGCTATATCTGGGGCTCCAATTATTAAAGGTACAAGCCAATTACCAAAACCACCAATTATAATTGGTATAACTATAAAAAAGATTATTACGAAAGCATGAGCTGTAACAGTTACATTATAAATCTGGTCATCCCCTAAAAGGGCTCCTGGTTGGCTAAGTTCTGTTCGGATTAACAAGCTAAGTGCAGTTCCGACCATCCCAGCTCAAGCACCAAAGATTAGGTAAAGGGTGCCGATATCTTTATGGTTAGTCGAGAATAATCAACGGGAGATTATCACAGGTAGGATGGCTGAGTATAGCGGTGGATTGTAGCCCCACATACAGGGGTTTAAGCCCCCTTCTTACCAAGCCCCGAGGTGTATAACACATTAGATTGCAAATCTTAAGTGGCGAATTAGCGTTTGCCGGGGCTTTCCCCCGCCTTTGCCCTTATAGGCGGGGGAAAGTAGATGAATGCTCGCTGGTTTGGGCGCCTAGCTGTTAACTAGGATTTTGTAGGATCGAGGCCTGCTCATCTAGGAAGGCTTTAGCTTAATTAAAGTGTCTGTTTTGCATGCAGTGGATGTGGGGTAGTATCCCGCAAGTCTTATCAGAGATTAGAGGGGTTTCACTTCTATTTAGGGCTTTGAAGGCTCTTGGTTTTCTATTAACCTAAATCTCTAATTAAGGGTGGATAAAATTGCTGGTAAAATTGGCAATATCATAATTGTCATGGTTGAAGCAATGGCAAGGGGGAGAGTTGGTTGAAGGTTGTGAAGTCGTCATGGGGTGATGCCTGAGATGTTGTTTGGTGGTATGGTTAAGGTTATTGAGTAGGTTAGTCGTAGGTAGAAGTATAGGCTCAATAAAGTTGATAGGGCTGCAAAAGTAGCTAGTATGTTTAAACCCAAGGATGTAAGTGTTGAAAGAATTATTCATTTTGGTCCGAACCCTGTAAGTGGGGGGAGACCTCCTAAAGATAGAATAATAAGAGGGGCGATTGCAGTAAGTGCGGGGGCTTTGGTTCAAGTTAATGCTAGTGAATTAATATTGGTGGTATTATTAAGTTTAAATAGTACAAAAGCTGAGAATGTTATTGTAAAATAGGTGAGTAATGTTATTAAGGCAAGAGTTGTAGAGAATTGTAATACTAAAAATATTCAGCCTAAGTGTGCAATTGAAGAGTATGCTAGGATTTTTCGAAGCTGTGTTTGGTTGAGTCCTCCCCATCCTCCAATTAAAGTGGATAATAGTCCTATTGCTATAAATAATTCTTGGTTGCAGGGTGGAAGTTGAGTAAGAAGAGCAAATGGGGCTAGTTTTTGTCAGGTGGAGAGAATTAGTCCTGTGGTAAGGTTTAAGCCTTGTAGTACTTCGGGTATTCAGATATGTAAGGGGGCAATTCCGATTTTTATTGCAAGACCCATAGTGGCTAGACCGAGGGCGGTTGGGTGGGATATATGGTCGATTGATCACTGACCTGTAGTTCATGCATTGAACATGCTAGCGAAGAGAATAACTGCTGCTGCTGTAGCCTGAGCTATAAAGTACTTAGTAGTTGCTTCTACAGGTCGGGGGTGGTGGTTGTGGGCTATAAGAGGGATGATTGCTATTGTGTTGATTTCTAGCCCGAATCATGCCAGTATTCAATGTGAACTTATTAAAGTTAGTGTGGTACCTAGAGAAAGAGATGACAGTAAAATAAATGGGATTAGAGGGTTCATTAGTAGAGGGGGGATTTTAACCCACATTTTTGGGGTATGGGCCCAAAAGCTTTTTTAGCTGACTTTACTGTAGGAAGTGGTGTAATGGAAGCACTAAGAGTTTTGATCTCTTCAGTAGGGTTCAAATCCCTTCTTTCTAAGGAGTTGGGAGGACTTTAACCTCCATAATACACTCTATCAAAGTGGCCCTTAAGATTCAGGCACAACTCCTGTTAAAATTGTGGTGGGAGACCTGCAAATGATACAGGGAGGGAAAGATGTCAGATAACTAAGGCTAAAGTAATTGGAAGAAAGTTTTTTCAGATTAAATGCATTAGTTGGTCGTATCGAAATCGAGGATACGAGGCTCGTACTCACAGGAATACTAAAGAAAGGAGGGCTGCTTTAGTTATTAAGTTAGTTGCAGTTAGTTCTGGAAAATGGGGTAAATGGCTTGCTCCTAAGAATAAAATGGTGGATAAAGTATTTATTACCAGGATATTAGCATATTCTGCAAGGAAGAATAATGCAAAGGGTCCACCTGCATACTCAACATTGAAACCTGAGACTAGTTCAGACTCTCCCTCCGTTAAGTCGAAAGGGGCTCGATTTGTTTCTGCTAGCGTAGAAATGTATCATATTGCTGCCAAAGGTCATGCCGGGATAATCAACCAAAGGGTTTCTTGGGTGTTAATAAATGTTTGAAGGGTGAAACCTCCGCTAAAAATAATAATGGCAAGAAGAATAAGGCCTAAGCTTACTTCGTATGAGATAGTTTGAGCTACAGCTCGAAGCGCCCCAATCAGTGCATACTTAGAATTAGATGCTCATCCGGAGCCTAAAATTGAGTAGACTGTTAAGCTGGAGATTGCTAGGATAAATAGAACACTCAGGTTAATGTTTGCAATTGGGTACGGTATTGGGACAGGGGCTCAGATTGTGAGAGCAAGGGTTAGAGCCAAAATGGGTGCCAAGATAAATAAAAAGGGCGAAGAAGCAGATGGTCGAACAGGTTCTTTAATAAAGAGTTTTAGGCCGTCTGCAATTGGTTGGAGTAAGCCGTAAGGGCCTACAATGTTAGGCCCTTTACGGTGCTGTATATAGCCTAATACTTTTCGTTCAACTAAGGTTAAGAAAGCTACTGCTAAAAGAACTGGTACAATGTAGGCTAAAGGGTTAATAATATGTGTTAATAAGGTTGAAATCATAATTAAGGAGAGGATTTGAACCTCTTTGAAAAGGGCTTAGGTCTTTTGCATTAGCCGGGATCTGCCACCTTAATATGTCATTATCTTTGACTTAAGGTTGTGTCCTTTTGCCTATTTGAGATAGTTTCAATAGATAAGGGGGAGGCTTTCTGCTAGAATAGGCCCCTTCTTCTCGGTCCTTTCGTACTAGAGAAGATCACTTCATAGATAGAAACTGACCTGGATTGCTCCGGTCTGAACTCAGATCACGTAGGACTTTAATCGTTGAACAAACGAACCCTTAATAGCAGCTGCACCATTAGGATGTCCTGATCCAACATCGAGGTCGTAAACCCCCTTGTTGATAGGGACTCTAAAAGGGGATTGCGCTGTTATCCCTAGGGTAACTTGGTTCGTTGATCGGCTTGCCGGATCATGCGGTCAGATTTTCTGATTTTTAGAACGGTAGTTCTTAAATATAAGAATTTATTCTCATTCCTCGTGGGGGTTGTTTATTTCCCCGTGGTCGCCCCAACCAAAGATATTTAGGAAGTATTTACTGGGTTTAATCGTTTGACTGCGGTTTTTAACGTAACCTTCCTATGCGTCTAAAAGCTCCATAGGGTCTTCTCGTCTTATGGTTATATACCCGCTTCTGCACGGGTAGATCAATTTCATTGACTGAAGGAAGGAGACAGTTAAGCCCTCGTCGTGCCATTCATACAAGTCTTCATTTAAAAGACAAGTGATTGCGCTACCTTCGCACGGTCAAAATACCGCGGCCGTTAAACACATAGTCACAGGGCAGGCGGGACCTCTTATACTTAATTATGCAAGAGGCGATGTTTTTGGTAAACAGGCGAGGCGTTGTTTATTTGCCGAGTTCCTTCTTCTTTTTTTAGTCTTTCTTAGGTAACACACCAGTGTAGGGTTAACGCTTGTATTTGATGGTTTTTCTTGTTATTTATTTATTTTACATTACCCTCTTGGTTTGGGGGCGTTAAGTTTCGGTGCTTGTTCGTTCCGATTTACACATGTGTTAAGAGAGAGGCTTAGCTCTCTTATTACTCATATTAGCATAATCTATTCCATGTTTATGGAAAGGTTAGATATTTTTAGGGGTTTAAAAAGTAGTTAATGGAATATAAGGTTGATTGGTCATTGAGCTTTAACGCTTTCTTTTTGGGTGGCTGCTATTAGGCCCACCAGGGTATACACCTTTATGAATTAATTTTTAACCGCCTTCAAAAGTTGTTTCTTAGGTCAAAAGAGCTGTACCTCTTTTGACTAACTCTGATTTTTTAGTTTTAGGCTTTAATACAATTTAGTAATGCTTGAGGGTAAAATCAGGCTGAACTTCTATTCATTTCTCTAACAACCAGCTATAACCAAGTTCGGTTGGTTTGTCACTTCTACTCAAAGCTCATCCCACTCTATTGCCACAGATACGGGTTAGCCCTATAAATAGGCTGTCTTGGAGTAGCTCACTTGGTTTCGGGGTTTTAAACTTAAGGGCTCTTTGCTTAAATAATACTAGCTAAATCATGATGCAAAAGGTACGAGGTTTAGTCTCTGCTTTTTAATACTTAACTGAGTTTTTTCATTTCTTTTTCAACTTTCCCTTGCGGTACTATTTCTATTGTTCCTTTGGTTCCTTTTCTGTCTCACATACTAAGGGGGAAGAATGTTTTATTTTATTGAGTTGTTATATTTGGGGTTATTTCTGTTGTTTATGTTGTTTTTATATGGTGGACTAGTTTTAAGGTGTCAGGGTAGTCCGATTTGCATGGACGATATCTCGGTGTAAGTGAGATGCTTTACTTCTTAGCTATACTCTGATTATTCCAAGTGCACCTTCCGGTACACTTACCATGTTACGACTTGCCTCCCCTTTAGCTTATTGATTGTTTATTTAAATAAGTGGTATGCTAGGGGAGAGTGACGGGCGGTGTGTGCGTGCTTTAGCGCCAGTTTCAAAAGAATATTCTATTTTCTTTTTACTACTAAATCCTCCTTCAAATATGTGGTTTCAACATGTTGTCCGTTATGCGTTGGTAAACGAATGTAGCCCATTTCTTCCCCCTTCATATACTACACCTCGACCTGACGTTTAGGGTTGTGCCAATTTTGCTCACTATTAAACTTTCAATAAGGTAAGCTGACGACGGCGGTATATAGGCGGGATTGGCAAGAAGGGGTGAGGTTGAGTGGGGATTATCAGTTCTAGAACAGGCTCCTCTAGGGGGTTATAAAGCACCGCCAGGTCCTTTGGGTTTTGAGCTTATGCTTATAGTACCCTGGCGGATGGTGGATGTAGTGAAACATCTATGTTTACAGCTATGCATAGTGGGGTATCTAATCCCAGTTTGTTTCATAGCTTTCGTGGCGTCAGAAATTTAAAGCTACTTTCGTAATTGGGCTTCTCATTTTCGAATGCGTTAAACAGCTAAGAATACATTCGGCTTTAGTTTGCTAATCTCCTAACCACTCTTTACGCCGGCTTCTGTCAGCTTGAGTCTTTCGTATAACCGCGGTGGCTGGCACGAATTTTACCGACTCTGATTAACTTTAACTAAGTCAAGTTTTCACTTATTGCTTAATATTGATCACTGCTGAATTCCCTTGGGGGTGTGGCTTAGCAAGGTGTTGTGGGCTACAAATGTGTGCCTGATACCAGCCCCTTGATCTCATAAGAGCTTCAAGGGCATTCTCACGGGGGTGCTGATACTTGCATGTGTAAGTTTAGTTATAGTTGACAGTAAAGTTAGGACCAAACCTTTATGCTTTCGGAGCTTCTTAGGGCTCATCTTAACATCTTCAGTGTTATGCTTTATATAAGCTACGCTAGC